GCAAGAACCCTACCTTACGACTTCAAGTTCGATTCCCAATGTCTTGTTAGAAAGGTTTTTTTTTCGTCTTGGATCGCGGAAATTCTTTTTTCATAGCCGAAGGAGCCCATGAGTAGCTTTGCTGGTATGAAACTCTACCTCTTTCAAGGCTACGCAAGTAGCTAAGTAGTTATACCTTATTTCAATCTCCGGAGGAGGGCGATCAAAGGGAGTCAGTAATTCTTCCTCTTCCCGGGTGCTCCTGTTGTTCTACTTCCTCTTCTTTAGAGCGAGTGTTTCCCGGGTGGGTATCCTGAGGCACGCCTGTCTCCACTTCTCTGGCGTGTAACCTGTGTTACCTCTTGTTATGAGCTAGTCTTGTGTTTCAGTTCGCTTACTTGAATGTCTGTGTAAGCGTATTGATCGGGCTAAAGAAGCCTACTCCGGCTTCGCCTCCGCCACTCGTTGATCTGACTCTATCTCTTTCATCTTCGGTTTGTTCAAGTTAGTGTAGGCAAAGAGATTATCTGCCTAAGCAGAGGTTCTATTCATAGGGGTGGATAAGACGAATGAGCAGGCTTGTTTCGCCTATTCCCATTCCGAGAATCCTTCGCTCAGTAGGCAGCAACAGAGGTTGACTCTTCTCTTTGGCCTGTCTTCTGATCTTTGCTTCCGATGCTAAGGAGTCTGCGGATGCGCCTGGGTATTGAGATGGGAGTTATCCCTAGACGCGATAGGGCCGAGGTAAGATACCTTCTTTGATCCATAGAGTGATGGGTCGAGATGCCATCAAAGGCTTTTCTATATGAAATAGCACGATTCGGGTGGAATATATCACACGTTGAGTTGGGCTAACTGGTTCTTTATATAGAAAAAGAATCTTCGGCCCGGCAGAACACCTTCTTTGCTGAGGTTCGTAGATTGAGACCTAACCGAAACTTCTCTTATACAATTTAGGACTCTAGCGTAAGCTGTCTTTCTTTCTATTACTATTCGTTGATGGCGAACAAGATAGGAAAGCAGATCAGTTCACTTACTGGCACTGTGCCTAAACTTATTCTCCTAAATGAATTGCTAAGGCTCCTTACCGAGCTTGAAGCATTGTGAAACTGAAGAAAATGAAAGATAGGAGGTTGGGTAGCTACATATCACAACATCCAGAGAGCCATAAGTAAATGCTCAAATGGAGGCCCTTACTCGTGAGACCCTTATGTATGCTTAGTTGGCTCCACCAACTCCCGCCGCTAACGTCATCATCCCCTCACCTCTTCGTCAACGGCTCTTCACTCCCCCCTTTCCCAGCCTTCGTGTAAAGAAGAAAGTAAGTGAGCCATACGGATAAGAGATGGATTCGGGCTTCCTGTGATGAAACATACGCGTTGATCTCCTCACCTTTCTAACTTTCCGGCTTGCTGGTAAGATTCCTTTCTTCCTATTCCTCCGCCCTACTTATGCATCCTGAGCTCCAAAGGCAGAAATAGCATTGTATAAAGCCCTAACCTGAAGTAGTCAACCGGTCCCTCTCTATGAATTAGGGGAGCTTTGAAGCCTCTTTTCCTTCGACTCGAATGCAGATGAGTGAACTCCCTTCCCACTTCTTTATTAGTTAGTAGGTCTCTTGACTCAAGGCTTATGTAGGCGCCTTTGTGTTCTTTTCATGTTGTGGATTGGATGACTTTAGCGGGGATTGGCAGGATTTTGGATCCTGATCTTTGACCGGATCTTCGGCAAGGAATCAGAGACCGGAGGTGGTTTTTTTTTCCTGTGATGGGGCCTGAAGGTGATGAGGGAATTCCTGTAAGAGTCCGCTTCCCACGCTCACTCAAGTCGGCTTAAGGAATATTCTAGTCAGGAGCTCTAGGGGCATCAGATCCGCAGGTTAAATAAACCAAAGGACGGGTTCCCCGACTCGGCTCATTCACGTAAGTTGAACGGATATTGGATATATAAGTCAAAGTTACAAGGGTAAGGCAGTCAGGAGTTCTTGCTTTCTCTTGCCCGGCGCAAAGGACTCATTCTTATGACTTAGGATACCACTTCCAAAAGTAGGTATAAGCGGAGGGATGTCTTTTGCTTTGTCACAGGGGGGCGTGACCCCTTTTTCTAAGCATAAAAGGGTGGTGCTCTTGCGATTCGATCACTCCGCAGCTTACTATAGTTCTATTTCTTAAAAGGGATAAGTGAACCAAAGGCTTAGAGGATTGGCTAGAGGAGAACGCATATAAGATGCAAAGTTCAGCGATTTCGCCGGTTCCATTCTATTTTAGTTGGCCCTAGGAGCCCAGTGGAAAAGAAAGCTCTTCGCCGCCCACTTCCCAGAAAGATAAGTGAGGCTGGGACTAGATCACTTCCGGAAAGCCGAGGAAAGCTACCATCTTTCGAAGTCTTAGTCTCTTATTCTCTGTCCGCCGTACTACCACTTACTAATAAATACGAATGTCCGGTTTCTACGAATGCCTTCCAATGTGTTCTTTGATTCCCCGACGGGGAAGAGAGCTCGTGATGAAATTTCTTGTATCAGGAGAGAACGCATAAAGGTAATGTGTCGGTGCTATCTAAATAGGGCGTATAGGTTAGTAAGGAGCTGATCGGATGGCTGCCCAATCTTCTTAAGCAAATTCGTTTTATTCTGAAAAAAAAGGAAAAACCATACGTGAGTTATCACAAACATGAGTTATTGATCGCAAATAAGGCCGCCTATCTATAAAGGACAGGGATAGGCACGTAACGAGTAAGGTAGGGTCTTCCTCAAACAGCTAACGAAACTAAGGAGTTTTCTATTGTCCTGTTCTTGTTCTATTTCTATAGTAGATGCGTACGAAAGCAATCCAATAAAAGATAAGCGGTATGCCGCTACTAATTAATTCTTCCCGAGACAGATGCAGTTACGTTAGGATTGTCGGTCGAATGAGCAGGCTTCTTTCACCTATCGGCACATCCTTCGCTCCTTTGGCGTCGTAAGCTGCGCATATAGACTGTTAGAGTAGTCAACCTATCCCCCTTCTCTTTAATGGGGCAGGCTTAGCAGCCTCTTATCCCTCAATTTGAAGAAATCATCATACTAGTTCGGCTAACAGGCCCTAACTTAAAGAAGGAGACAGGTAGCGAGGGTCGTCCTCAAGGCAAGGAGGTCCGGGACAGACATAGGAGATGCTTTTAGTCAGCGGGATATGACTTAAGGCATCCCAAAAGAAGCCTTCTTTCTTGGGGGCTGGTGACCGTCAGTTGTTGAGCTTCTTCTGATTATGTGGCCTTTAAGGTAATAAGTTCACTGAGGTTCCTGGGAAGAGTGCCGGAAGAATAGGCGGAAAAAGGGCTTCAAAAGCCAACCTATTTTTGAGAGGCAGATTAGTACGCGGCAGCCTCACCAACAAGGGTCGATTAAGGCCTTAAACAGTTGCCCAAACACAGAACCTCTATGACTAACATTCTTTCTTTCCTGCCCCTCTAGCAAAAAGGTCCAGTCTACTAAGATTGAAGACAAGTTACACATAGGGTGGCGGGGACTTCGACTGCCTTGTATCGGGTGAAGAGAAGCCACCGGAGGCTAAAGGGTAGGCTTAGTAGGGCTCGAACCTACAATATAACCGTTATGAGCGGTACGTTTCAACCAATTAAACTATAAGCCCTTACGGATTTCTACATGCAATTCGCTAACTTTGGGAGGAGCGGACGGAAAGAGGAGGCCTTTGCTCTATCTGCTTCTTCCTCCTCTTATAAAAAGGGGAATGAAAAATTTGAAAATAAAGAATAAAATGATTGTTTATAGATAGATATTTTTATATATCTATTATTATTATAAAAAATAATAAAATAAAGCAAGCGGCCCTTTCGCGACTCAAACGGGCGGGGGCTCTCTATTTGCTTGCAATGCCGGCCGTTCACCTTTAGTTAGAAGTAGAGGGTGTCGTTTTTTCCCCACTTCAAAAGTACATAAGGAGTGATAAAGAAAAACTTGGTTACTGGAACCGAAGGTTAGGCCGACTACTTGAGTATAGCTACACCAAAAAAAGTATATTCCTACCCCTTTCCCTTTCTGTCAATGTTGCCAATTCCCAGAATATGAATCCTCGTGCATACAGTTGCCCAACTACTTTCTTCCTCCGACTTCTTTAGCCACTTCCGCATCTGTCGTATTCGGGAAAGCCTCGCTTATCCAAAGGGCTGATTATTTAGAACCCTTTTTATCATAAGTAAGTAAGCGTTGGTAGGAGCGGCGGGATGATGAGTATATAAATCAATAAAGACCTAAAATAAAAAATGGCAAGAGATATTTTATATCGATGGAGGAAATAACGATGTGGAAAACTGGGCAGGGATTCTCTACAATGACACTGTAGACCAATTGAAAGGGATGTAGCTTGGTATCGCCTTTGTTTTGGGTACAAAATGTCACAGGTTCAAATCCTGTCATCCCTACCTATGACTGCTCCTCTGAGCAGTAACAAGGGATCCATTGAGATCGATTAAGATCCAATTGGACATACATAATCTTTCATTTTATGATACTATATGCATGCAAGATGTATTTGGGATAAAAAAAGAATCCTTTTCTTTATAGTCGTATCTACTGTGATAAGAAAGCGCTCTTAGTTCAGTTCGGTAGAACGTGGGTCTCCAAAACCCGATGTCGTAGGTTCAAATCCTACAGAGCGTGATTCCTTTTTTGATGGTTCCTAACTGGAGTTATTTTTCATTTTTATTACATTCCACGTTCCCGAAATGTTCAACTCTAAAAGCAAAAGAGATTCGATGACTCATGTTGCAGGAACCCTTGGAAGCCTACCTTAAAAGGTATATTAGTAGTAGTTATTCGGGGGCTTATCTACCCCCTTAGGATGACGACTCTCAGGAGCGAACCAATCCAATTGCCTCGACAACGAGATGTAAGCCAGGAGCCCCAACATGTTCCTCAACATGAGCCGCAGGACTATATCTGCTTAAAGCGAATCAGCAGTTAGGGGCTTACACTAAGTACCTATTGAGCCCTCACACGAGAATATACTTTTAAAATAGGGGCTTTACGCCCCAGCTAGCCTTTTTAATCCTTAGTAGATGGGAAAGCTTGGCAAACGACTTCCTTAACATCTGGGAAGCGGGGTGTTGATGAATTGGTTGTTGGTAGGCTAGGAGCTTTTGAAAGCCCTCTTTCGAGTTCAGTTCTTTTACTATTCTTTTTTCTTTTAATAACAGTTGCTAAGGAGTTCCCTCTTCCTATTGCTAATGATCAAGGGGCAGATGCGTCGGAAGGAAGTCACGCCATAAGCTGCTGCATTTTACTTTATAGTTTTTCCGGGTAGGTGTGCTTGAAAGGTGCCGTTGCCTCCGAGCTTGTAGTTCCTGTGCCTCTTGTTTGCTTTTTACTATTCGGATAGAGGGGAAAAGGGCCTTCTGCCTTTCTAAAGGAGGAGCCGAAGGAGGATATCTCTTTCAAGTCATGATTGATTACTCCGGAAAACGGTAAACTTAATAAGAAGGTGTACGTGGAGCTCAATCCCCTATGATGAGTGGACTGGGAATGCCTATCCAGAGAAAGGGCGTAAGCTATTCTATCTGTGAAGTTAGTAGTGATCACTCATTCTAGAACCGGACATGGCATGGAACTTGAACGAAGAAGTGGGTGGGCGTAGCCCAATCATGAGTAGTTCTTCCTTTAATAACAGAAAAGGAACGATCTCGAGTCTATCTGTTTAGGATTGATCATTCATGGACAGGGACTCGGAAACATGAGATTGAATGAACCAAATCTACAGAGTCAGTACCATCACTCTTGGTACTAGCCCTAGCTACGCTCCCTCACTACTTGACTCTTAGTGCGCAAGTTTAGGAACAGGTGCCAAGCCACCAAGAACCTAATACTCTTCCCTCATAGCTTGCTACATGAACCGTTCGCTCTGTTCGAGCTCTCTCTTATCTCTGTACCCTCTCCCTCTCTTCACAAAACCTCTCCTTGACAAGGACTCCCCTTCAACAGAAGATAAGAATTGTGTAAAATACGGATTCATTGACACTGAAATCGAGAATAAAGCAAAAAGATTACCAATTGCGAGAGCAAGAACATTTTAAGAGCGAAAACCGGCTATATCTGATCTTGCTTGATGCTGAGGAAAGGAAAACGCTCGACCGTTAGGGAGAGGAAGATGAAAGCTTGAAGGCAGGGTCAGTTCTACTTGTGGGATCCATTCTCCTTTCAAGCCGCTTATTAGCATTTGCCTCGAGCAAGCTCGGACTACTACTACTGAACGGAAGGGCTCATAAGAAGTTAGAAGAGCCCCATAACTAGTATACCCATTCGATCCACTCATTCGAGCTACAAAGACAAGAAGAGAGGTTAGAATATGCTCGACCAATAGGGAGAGGGAAGTTGTAACCTTTCTCTTTCTTAGCCGTAAAAGGTAGGGGATTTCTAACACGAGGTGGGTTTAGTAACTAAGGTAGCTACTTCTGATTCTTACTCTTATAAGGATGCAGATAAACTACCTCTTAAACAACCCTAGGTGAGCGAGGGGATGCTTGGGCTTAAAAGCGCGACCCGAAGTGACTAAGGTTACTAGTTCGATTCCTCTCTTCCTCTTCCGAGCTATGAATAACCTCTTCCGATCACACAAACCAATCTCAAAGGGGATTACTTCAAGTAGCAGAACGGGGGATAAGGCATCTGTGAGGCATTCCGAAGTTGAATTCCATTCTCCCGTATTCCCCAGCCAATGCCTTGCTCCATTCAGGAAACCGGAAGATTGCAGGAAAGCAGCTTTGCGTACTAGCCTTCGGGCCGATTATTCCGCTTCTTTACTTTAATGCACGGATATTCGTAGCTCGTCGTCTTGGTTATTGCAGAGCAAGAATCAAAGAAAAAGGAGCTAGAACAGATGCAGTCTTCTGTGGCTTAGGTTGGCGGAGTAAGAGAAGTACGAGTTTTTGTAGCCGTTGGGGTGGAGCTTCTGAGTAGCTGCCCCAGGGGTAACGACTACACGACCAGAAAGGCGTTCTCACATGAATCATCAATTAAGTGCGCGGTCATACATAATTATTAGCATGCATCTCTTTAAAAAAACCTTGAAGGTAGTCGGCTAACGCATGCATCCTTGGAATGGAATTCACGTACACGGCTAGCATGCGTTTGAAATCCTGAAAAGGACTGAGATTGTGTAGTGGGCTAGCAAAGGTTTCACGAAAACCTTGTAAAATGGCGGTGATTTGGGAGAACCCGAGTGGGGCATACTGAAAATGGAATCGAAAAGGCAAACGTTCTAAGTACTTCTGTAAGCCTATACTAAAAGAAGTGAATGTTAAACAACAATCAATATAGGAACGTCAGTCTTATAGGTACGGCGAACTGGGAAAGATCAGCCCGCTATTCATTTTTGAATAAGTCTATCCATGACACCAACTCTTTATTTCCCATTCTTCCTCTCAATCGCCTTACGGCTTTTGCCATTTGCTGTCGATCGTCCTACTTGCTGCAGCGGTTACTTTGGTCGTATCTGGTGCAAATTCCCATTTTTTCTAAAAAGAAAGCCTTCCTTGGTCTAATTTAGTGGAAGCCACCCTGACTAGCACTACAAATTGTCTTCCTGGTGGGCTCCTTTCGCTTCCCCATCGGTAAATGAGTTCTTTTCTAAGCTAAGGAAGTCGATGGATCCCCTGAAAGTCACCTCCGTGGTTTCCTTCGCTTGTAGTAAACGGGTAAATGGTCCACAATTATGAGAGTTTGAAAAGTCCTTATTTAGCCAAAACCGGAAAGAGAACATTAGCACGCACAGATGGAGGATACCCCTGGAAGACCCACTTATGCCTGCCCTACGGTGGCTCTTTAACGGATCCAATACCAAGACGACTTCTTTCATTTATGAGTTCACTAAAAGCCGAAAGAAAGCACCTCCTGATTCAAGAGGGAAGCATACTTGGACTTAGCTTCATGGCTTTGATCCCCTGTACGAGTAGTGAATAATTTTTCTATGATTAATGTAACCAGGAAGTCATTGAAAAGACCGGTCCGGAGTAATGTAGGAAGGTATAGCTCAGATCTTATCAAGACCATTCGTTTAATGCGCGAGGTACGAGGTAGGTGGGCCCAGATTCTTTCTTTTATATACCCTATCTTTATATATGAAAAATAAAGCGCTGCTTGAGTCCCGCATATGGCACGAAAGGGAAAGTAGGCCTTTGCTCCTTTACTAGATAAGCTAAGTAAAGTCTACGATCAGGAAGAACTGGTTTGGGCCACACCTCAACTCACAGTCACAGTTTACCGACCATCCATTTCTTCAGTCAGAAGGAAGGCTAGCGAGTTCAGCATTACTACCTGGGGCAGTCAAAGAAATCGAGCAGGCTTATGACTTGGATGGAACGTACAAAGTATATTGTTGACGAATCATTTACCAGTCACATCGGCTTAAGCCAGTCAATCGATCCACGTCCACGATCATCTTGATCGAATCGGAACAAAGTCCACGAAAACCATTCTTCTTTTTCGACCTTGTCTTCTGCACCTATCCCAGGGAGTTCAGACCGATCCCTTTCACATACCGATAAAAGTGAAGCAGCATTCTTTGCTATTAACTATTCCTCTTGTGACGGAATACGTTTGAGTCGAACTTAGTTCATCTATATAGTTTCATAAGGTCCCCTTGTCGAAGATGTGCCAACCAAGGTTCACTCTTTCTTGGCTAGTGTAGTAGACTCCATTATAGGTCATTCGGAAGGGCTCTGTATAGTTTCTATTTTTGGGCGTAACATTGTGGTTGTTCCCTCGACTGACCGAGAAAAAAGAGTTCCAGAGGCATCTTCCATTTATATCGATTTGGGTTTTTCTGCACCATATTTGGATCTCCCTCTTCTTCGATCCGGAATTCCCAGCAAATCCTTGACTCCTCGAATACAATGGGATTTCACACCTGGCAAATCTTTTACTCTACCTCCTCTTATTAACACCATGGAATGTTCCTGCGAATTATGACCTTCGCCCGGAATGTGAGCAAATATATCATGTCGATTGCTCAACCGTACTTTGGCTATCTTACGGGGAGCTGAATTTGGTTTTTTCGGTGTTCTCGTTGAAACACGTGGGCGTACTCCTTGCTTCTGGGGACATTGATCCGAAGCTCGAGTACGGTCCGTGCGCCGTTTTACTTCTTTACCATGACGAATCAATTGATTTAATGTAGGCATCGCTCTTTCCTTTGTCCTTCCCCCCTATTTTTGCCCTATCACTAGTGGTTACTCCCGATCCGAAGCACCCCTTTTCCATTCATAGAGAGATCCAATCGTCAAAATCAATAAAAAGGCCATCATGGACCAAGATCCAAACGGATCAATCTTGTTGGGAGGTACTGCCCAAGGAAAGGAAAAGGTTACTTCCGGATCAGGAATAATAAATAAAATGGAAACCAGATAAAATCGTATATCGAAACGACTTCTGGCATCACCGGAAGGATCGGAACCACATTCATGGGCCGACAATTTTTCTGGATAGGTCGAACTATTGGAAGCAAATGGAAAAGGAACACCGAGTGGGATCAAAGAAACTAGCGGACTGATCACTAAATAGATACAAATAGGTGAAAATTCTGACATCTCCACATCTAACTTTGTTCTCTCGCTCCTTGCGGAGCGGCATACCTGAAAAAAAGAAAGAAGAAAGCGCCCTTTTTTACTATAAAACTTAAAATAGGGGGTTTCCTGGTGCGGCGACACGATATTGATATTGAGGGAAGGGCCTTTTCTGGAAACTCTCAAAATGAAGAAAGACTTGTCGGAAGTTGGCTTTTTCCAAAAATAACAGAAAATGGGATTTTTTCGATCTTGTACTCTACCAGTACTACTTCCCAACCTTCTGTGAATCTTTCTTCTCTTACAATATTTGGATGAAAACAGCGTTTCTAAATGAGGCCTCCCCTCGTGTAAAGACATACTATACCTATAATAGAGCTCAGCTCTCATTTCACGGTCTTAGATCTCGTAGTAGCAAGATTCAAAGATAGATAAGAGGTTATTTATATCTCGACCAAGAGGGAGAGGA